ACATTACAAAATTGCGCCTTAGTCAATGCCATAAGCAAAGGACTAATTGGAACAAGTGTATCACACTTTTTAATAGCATTATTCATTATAAATGAATTTTCTATACTTTGACTACGTACCAACAAAAGGTTCATCCGTACGCTTGCAAAATAACCCAAAAATTCTACAGAATGGTTGGCTAATTGGTTAACAAAAATCTTTCTTGCGGAAAACCACAAAGAAAAATACCATTGCCAAAAATTCACAAGGTAACATTTCCATTTATTCAGGAAACGATATCTGCCTTTGGAAGAAAGAATAATTTTTTTTTTATACCTAATATAATGTATGCAAGGTTCCTTCACCAACCATAGATTCTCTTGAAAATCCGTAACCTTCTCAAAGACTTTCACAAGGACTTCTATTTTTCTATAGAAATAGATTCGTTCAAGAAAAAGCTCAAAAGACGTTGATCGTAAATGAAAGGATTGATTGCGTAGAAAAACGAAAATGGATTCATATTCATATACATGAAAACTATATAAGAATAAGAAAACTCTTTGATTTTTTTTTGAAAAAGAAAGTTTTTTTGCATTAAAAAGACTATTCCCATTCCAAGACTCGCTGAGAAAGAATCGTAATAAATGCAAGGAAGAGGCATCTTTTAACCAATAGCGAAGAGCTTGAACCAAGATTTCGGCATGGACAGGATAGGGGATTTCCGTATCTAATACAAAATTTAAATGCGACAAATTGTCCTCTATAAAAGGAAATAGTGAATGAATTGATCGTAAATTCTGAGATTTGGTTATCTTTGTCCCTTCGATACAAGAAATTACTCGAAGATAAAACGGAATTTCTACAATAAAAGCAAATCCCTCTGATATGATTCGAGAATACAAATTCGTGTTGAACAAGAAAAATGGATTTTGGTTCGAATCATTATGAGAAATAATAAACTTATTCTGTTGATACATTCGAGTAATTATTCGTTTCACAATCAAAAAACTGGATTGATTGTCATAACCCGGCGAAATTGATCTACTGAAACCACGATCGTGAGCAAAGGTATAAATAGACTCCTGAAAGATAAGTGGATATAGGAAGTCTTGTTGTTGAAATCCCTTGGTCTGTAAATAGGTTTTTATTTCCTCCATTTAAAATTCGATTTGAATCAAAGGTAGAATATTTATTTTTTTGGGGGGGGGTTATCAATACATAGTGCGATACAGTCAAAACAAGATCTTTTATTCAAAATAGATTCCTTGGAGATAGTGAAATTTATCAACAGATTCTCGAAATTCTCTTTTTTACATTTTTTTACATTCAGTTCATTTTATTCATGCATATTATCCTAGAACAAGATGATTCGAAATCTTTTATTTTTTAACCCTAATCGCTCTTTTGATTTCGGAAAAAACTTTTTTATCAATATACTGCTTCTTTTCCACATAGAATGGCAGGCAATAGTTAGGATTCAGTACAAAAATATCGAATCCCCGCATGAGGGGGATAAACTTTTTCCCTATGAGGCACTAATTGAGTTTTAACGTCTAATTAGATCAGGAAATTATTCCAATTGAGAAGGGAAGCTGGTTGCTTTTTCTTTCTTTTACTTAATTGAAGCCATAAAGCCCGAACTCTATCCATTTATTCATTTGACCTAACTTTTTTAGTTCCAAGAATTCGAACAATATTTTGTAACTATGCGATAAGAATAAAATATCCTACGAACTCTCTATTGATACGACATGCTATTTTTTCCATTTATTCCTTTTCAGGATTAGTCGTGGTCTTCCAAATTTTACCAACGGTATGGACGAATTCCTAACTTCATTCAAATGTGTAAAAGATTCAAGCCGCACTTAAAAGCCGAGTACTCTACCGTTGAGTTAGCAACCCGAAGAAACAAAATCAACCAAAATTTACAAAAAAAAATGTGATCCAATGAGAATAAAAAAATTAAGTTAATTTAAACAAAGGGACGGGAGGTTGGATCAACTAACAAAATATTGAACTAACAAATAAAAAAAATTATAAATGGATTCAAAACCTACAAATACAAATAAAATAAAAATAATTAATACACTACAAATACAAATAATTAATACAAATAATTAAATGAAAATATAAGAAATTCTGATATAAAAGGATATAAAATTAGAAAAAGAAAATAGAGCACCCTTTAGAATCAAAAATTTCTTGTAGCGAAGAAAGCATCATTTGACTAAGGTAAATTTTTGAAATTCAGCTAAATCCCTTTGGTACATCTTTGGTACATAAAGAGAAATAAATAGACCCAGTTCATTTATCACGATGGATTATATTTCTTCGATACACTATTGTCAATATAAATGTTCCTCAAAGCAGAAAGTGGGAAAACAAAAAAAATAGCATTGAAGTCGTTTTTTTTTTATTTCTTGTTCTTGATTTGAATTGAAATTAAACCAAAATTATCTTGGATTGATACTGGATATCTACTCTCAAAAAATAAGATAAATAGAAAAACGGTCAATCGCAGAATTGAAAAAGCGGATCTTTCGTTCTAGAATGTAGTTGATCCGTTTAAGTCGAATACGCAACGTGAATTACTTGGTGTTTAGTCGGAGTTCCAACGAAAACCATACAATTGAAGGAAATTACCGAGTTTTATTAGTTAGATTTTTCAGATCACTAAACTAAAGTTTTCTCGTTCGAAATCGTCGGAGTCAGCGTAAAGAAATGATAGATACAAATACAATATAAATACCAAGGGGGTAGGAACTTTTTTATTCGAATTTTCCTATACTTGGTTTTCCCCCTTGGGTATTTATTTTTAGTTAAATTGCATTTGATTCGACGTAAGTTCCTTAAAAACTTCTGCTTTGGTTAAAAGATTCTGAACAGTTCCTGTGGGTTGAGCACCTTTTTCGAGGAAATATAAAATAAGAGGAACATTTAAATAAATTTGATTCTTCATTGGATAATAAAAGCCCACTTTTCGAAGATCTCTTCCTTCTCTTCGAGATCGAACATCAATTGCAACAATTCGATAAACGGCTCATTGGGATAGACGTAGATGAACAATACCCCCCCCCAGAAACGTATACGAGGTTTTCCCCTCGTACGGCTCACGAAAAAATGATATTTTTCTAAGTTTTGTCTATGTGTGCAATTAGAATAAATGAAATGAGAAATAGACAGACTTTGATTTTAGTTTTTTAATTAAAAAAAGCATTCATACTCCTAACTCAAGTTGTATAACTCTCAAATATCTCAAAAGAAAAATATTTAGTCTATTTCATTTCTTGAGTGGTCTTTACCCCCTTTTCTTTATCTGGATCTGATTTAATTTGGATTTGTTTTCTTTGGGCTAATCCAGTTATAGATAATTATTGAGACTATCGAGACAATTAAAATGGGCTTTACTTGTTCTTAGATCCTTATTTTAAATCATTGGGTTTAAACATTACTTCATCGCTTCTTAATCTAATCCTTTCAAAATGGCAGCAACATACCCTTTTTGATTTGTTTGTAGCAAAGATTCCTCTGAACAGTTGATTCAGGCATGGCCCACTTTGAATAAAAAAAGTTGAACCAATTCCAACAAGTTTTACCTTTTTTTAATAGAAAACTTGCTCCAATTAAGTTTCTATATATGGAAAATACATTTACGAAGTTGTTACAATTGATTGGCATTAACCCTAGATCCTTGTCCCCGAGAAATGAATTAAGCCTTTCTACTCGAGCTATACCATGAACTATTACTTTTTACAAACCAACAAAAAAGGGTTCAAGTCTAATAGAACAAATAGTGTCGAGCCAAGAGCACCCTCATTTCGAGATAAATAGAAAATGGTGGATGGAAAAATCCACAACGGATCGCGTCCTTCAAGCCGCACGTTGCTTTCTACCACATCGTTTTAAACGGAGTTTTAACATAACATTCCTAAAATTTGGAACCGGTATGGAATTGATTCAATTAGGGAATCATGAATAGTCATTGGTTCAGCTGTACACAGACACTGTAACTATAATCTAGAATCTAGACTTTTGCTTCTATACTCTATACTTTTATATTATATATATATTTATATTCTATATATTCTATATTTCTATATATTTCATATTTCTATATCTTCTATATCTATATAATCTATATATATTATAATCTATATATATATAATATATAAAATATATAATTATAATATATATATATATATAATATATATAATAAGTATATAGAATATATAGAAGTATATATATTAGTATTATTAGAATATTATTCTATGCGCTATGCCGAAGGATTTTTCGTAAATTACTTAGTAAAACGACATTTTTAACATATCATATATCAATTTAACATACCTAAAAACATACTATATAAAATAAATGAAAAAATCTCGAGTTAAATTCCAAAGATTCCAGATTACACTTCCCAATACAAGGAATTAATACAAGAAATTAGTAATTTTTTTTTTTAATCTTCGTAAAAAAATAAGCCTTTCTTTTTGAATGGGTTCATTACTGATTTAATTTGAAATAACTAACTAAATCAAACAAAAGAATACAAAAAAGGTTCCATAAGATATGGGCATTTCTCTACGATCTCGAGCCTTTGAGCATTTGGTAATCTAACGATATTTTAAAAGACCCAGACATTGAAATGAATATGGATGAATCTTCCCCTCTTTCTTCTTTTTTTTTAGGGAAATAATGTAGGATAAAAAATACAAATACGCTGGGACGGAAGGATTCGAACCTCCGAATAGCGGGACCAAAACCCGTTGCCTTACCACTTGGCGACGCCCCATTTCAATTTCGAATTTGAAATAAGAATTCATATATTAGAATGAATTGGTATTAGTTCTTTGTCAACTTAAGTTGAAATGTCTAATATTTATAGAAGATATTGGTACTACCTTTTTGATATATACATATAAAATTTACAAAATTATTCTAAAATTTAGAAAATTAAACTTTATTTATTGATCATTAAATAGAATTCAATTAAGATATTGTATGAAAGTATGATTTCTTAAATTCTCAAAGGAGAATTAAAGGATTTTTGATTGGGTTGGTTCATAGAAAAAAGGAGTCTATCTTGTTTACTTTCTTCCTTTTTCGGTATGGTATATCAAAAAATCAATCAAAATGCAATTATCTCCAAGAACAAAATATATGTTATGCTTAATCTCATTAGTTTGATCTGTATTTCTATTAACTCTGCCCTTTATTCGAGTAGTTTTTTCTTCGGCAAATTACCCGAAGCATATGCTTTTTTGAATCCAATCGTAGATGTTATGCCAGTCATACCTGTGCTTTTTTTTCTCTTAGCTTTTGTTTGGCAAGCTGCTGTAAGTTTTCGATGAAATCAATATCCTAATTTCTTCAAGTAAAAAGTCTAAATAAAATTAGAAAAGTTTTAGTATAGGAACCTGCGATTCGCATACTGAATTTTTTGGATAGTCGCTAGAAAGTCGGCTTTACCCCCTTTCCTGGTTTTTGACTTTGAAAGAACTTAACCCTGTCTATTAGGGTCTGCCAATAGATAATTTAAATTTTATATAAAATTTAATATAAAAAAATTAATGAAAAAAAAAATAAAATTTTGACAATTAATAATTAATTTAGAATTTCTTGAAAAAAAAAACTTCATTTTTCATTTCTTGGTATTGGTGTAAAAGTAGGATATGTGGTAGAAAAATGGAAGATCTATTCTCTTTTTTTTATTATCTTGGAGATTTGTAATGCTTACTCTGAAACTCTTAGTTTATACCGTAGTAATATTTTTTGTGTCTCTCTTTATCTTTGGATTCCTATCTAATGATCCGGGGCGTAATCCTGGACGTGAAGAATAGAATTTAACAGTTTTTCTTTGGTTAATTTTCCAATTTTTTTAGGTTTTATCTTTATCTATGTAAGTTTTATCTTTATCTATGTAACTAATTTAACTACGATCGAAAAAATTGGAAAAAACTCAAGACATCGATGTAAACGGAAAGAGAGGGATTCGAACCCTCGGTACGAATAACTCGTACAACGGATTAGCAATCCGACGCTTTAGTCCACTCAGCCATCTCTCCAAATTGAGAGATATAATTATTCCATTACACATAATGTAACGATTCTCTCTTTTTCCCTCTTATATTCTTATATCTCTATTCTCATTCTCTATTATATTACCATTAAATTACTATAATTTAATATAATTTAAATTACTAACTATATATTTTAAATTACTAACTATATATAATTTAAATTACTAACTATAATATTTATTAAATATTAATATTTATTAAATATTAATATTTATTAATATTAATTTCTATTATCTATTATTTATATATTTTATATATTTATATATTATTATATTAATATATTATTATATTAATATATTAATATTATTTTAATTTATTTATTATATTATAGATATATTTATAGATAGAGAGATAGACAAATCGGGAATTTTTTTTAGACTAAAAAAGTGGCGTCAACAACCGAACTAAATCAAAATAAAGGGGTACCCTTATTTTGATTTAGTGTTTATTTTGTTAGAAAGGCCCTTATTTTTATTTATTCGAAATGGCCCGGCTTGGTACTGACCCAGCCGGGCGTTCCCGCAAATTACGAATTATACACTATATTTATAATTTATATCGGTATCGGATTAAAAAAAAATCTTTTTTTTATTATATTCAATATATTCAATTGAATAGTCAACCAACAAAAAAAGAAAGAACGACTCTTTTTTTGTTGTTGTGATATTGTATTGTTTTTTCCGTTCATAAAGAAACTATCGATTTTTCCAAAATGCACTCTTCATTTATTATTTTATTTGAGTATTTTTGAGAGCTGTATTTATCTTCTTCAGCAACCAAGTATTCAATTGAAATTGAATTTCAATTAAGTGAAGCATCTTTTTCAAATCTCATTAAATTTTCTCCTATTTCCCCCTCCCCCCCGCAAAAAAAGTGCAACATACTCATTTTGCTGATTCTTTGATGATACACTTTTTGGGATTCGACAAAAGGTCCATTTGCATACAATAATCGTATTGTAGCGGGTATAGTTTAGTGGTAAAAGTGTGATTCGTTCTTTTAACCCTTAAAGTTAAAGGGTCTTTCGGTTTTATTCATATTCCGATCAAAAACTTTATTTCTTATAAAGGATTTAATCCTTTACCTCTCAATGATAAATTAGAGAAAAAAAATACACATTCTCGTGATTTGTATCCATAAGTCACTTATAAATTAACTGACAGGGTTGGATTCTTAAATGACGAAACAGAATTGTGAGATTCTACCAAGATTTCCCTTTTTTAAGTATGAGTACAGGATCTATGGCTGAAGATAGAAAGAGACTTTCAAATCGTAACTAAATCTTGCAATTTTTTTATCTAAAGAAATTGAAGCAAAATAGCTATTGACCGATGACTTTAGTCTACTATAGATATCAATCTGTTGGTTTAGCTCGGTGGAAAATTTTTTCCTTACCTTAGGATCCTCTCAAATAGAAATAGAGAACGGAGTAACTAGAAAG